GTACTACGAAAGGAAGTTGATCATATCATGGATTACCAATAAGTCTAAAATGGATTCTTCCTGGGTCGATGCCCGAGCGGTTAATGGGGACGGACTGTAAATTCGTTGGCAATATGTCTACGCTGGTTCAAATCCAGCTCGGCCCAATAATTAGCCAATCTACCATGAGATGTTATAAACTCTTGTCCTTCCGAACTACCTGATACGTAGGAGTCAGATTTTCGTCTATATCCCTTAATTTCCCTGGGATTGTAGTTCAATTGGTTAGAGCACCGCCCTGTCAAGGCGGAAGCTACGGGTTCGAGCCCCGTCAGTCCCGACAAATCCAATAAATCCATCAATTAACAATTAAACTCTCTTTTTTTATTTCCTTTTGCATTTATTATCATCAATAAAAATAAGGATCGATTGGTGGTATAAAGATATATTTTGATTAGTAAAATTGTTGGTAGCATTATATTTAGGATTCCAAGACATATTGGTTTTGTTCCGATTGTTCATAATGGAATATGTACAGAGAATATCGCAGGGTTCTTGGTAGCACATACACAAATGGAATTCATTTATTCTAATTACCCGAATTCAAAATAAAGGGAATCAAATTCCAATTCCCCCCATGAGCTACGTTTCCAAATTAAATTCTCTCTTTTTCTGCTTATGATTTTGGGTAATCTCAATTAGTAAATTTACTAATTTAAATTTGAAAAATCTATTTCATTCAAATTGCACACTGAACTTTTTATATATCCTAATATAATAATATGAGGAAATATAATAATATGAGGAAAGAGGATAAAAGAAAGATAAAGATCGTCCCACAATCACACCTTTCTTCGAGAAGGAATTAATTTAGTGAAGAAATGCATAAAGTTTCGTTCCTATTTATTAGATTTTCGGAGTCTCATCGACATCAAAAACGCTACTAGAATGGTAAAATATTAGATACTTCTGACTCGGATTCATTTTTATCACACCTCTTTGTCTTCAAAGAAAATTAGATTATTAGAAAAAAAGAGTTTCGAATTTAACTTCTTTCTTTTTCCATTTCACCTCTATTGTTTATTTTTGTTTGTGGCTAATGGAAGTGGAAGGGTCGTTCGAGAAGTATCATCTCATCGGATAATAATAAATGATACACGAAAGGCGTAGGATAGTTTCTCGAAAAGAAAAAACGGAACAGTGAATAAAATAACTCCTGATTGGATCAAGAATCCCAGTTTTCATTTGATTCGGTGTGGATAAAAGATCTTTTTATGGTATACTATTCAATTCTCGACGATGGATTTATTTGATAGCTCAAATATTGTTATTTATGATATTGATTCGACTCAATACCATCGAGAGGGAGTTCATCCATTGAATTGACAGGCAAAAGATTTATCATCTCTATGGGATTAAATCCCGAGTTATTGTGAAATAAAATAAAAAACGATTAGATTATGGAAGTAAATATTCTTGCATTTATTGCTACTGCATTGTTCGTTCTCGTGCCTACTGCTTTTCTACTTATCATTTACGTAAAAACAGTAAGCCAAAATCAAAGTAAAAATGATTAAAAAATTTGACCGAAACTTGACTTCTGACGAACAGGATTAAAATTCCGCCTCTTAAATGAAATGCGCGGACTAGAACCGTCAGTATTCTATGCGATCCGATAGTATATGGTAGAAAGAAAGATTCATATATTTCTTTCTACCATACCTTTCTCGTAGTTTTCTTGTAGTGTAAAAAAAGTTCTACAGTGTATAAAATACTGTAGTAAAGTTGTATTCTAATAATAATACAAACTTAATCTACAATACTACAATAGGATAGATCTTCCTATATGTAGATATCAATTCCCTAAATTCCATATAGGGAATGTATCTAATTCTATTTCTTCTATTTCTTTGCTACATCTATTTGTTCCAATTGAAAAAAAAACTTTTCAGAATGATCTATAAAAACAATTGATAGAGTTTTTTTCCTCAACGCAATTTAAAAATAGTACCTCTAGAGTCCACTTCTTCCCCATACTACGAGTGAAAGAGAAAATGTAAAGACTACCATTAAAGCAGCCCAAGCGAGACTTACTATATCCATGTGAATTATGTCCCCTATTTCTAGGAATATGAAGGAATTATTCTATTATTACTCACTAATAATAGTGGAATCAATGGTGCAGAGTCAAAAATATATTCTGACCCAACACTATTGATGAATCAATCAACGAAATAGATTTTGATTTCTAAAAAATGCCAATTATCTATTCAATAGAATATTGATTCAATGCCTGAGCATTCAGAGACTCTCCTGAGTCCGTATCGAAATTCCGCCCCTTCCATCACTAGAATCTTTCCTTGCATCTAGACTTCAGGGATTTAGCATTTTTTACGAACAACCTATACCTAATGCTTGCTTCGAATCAAACAAGTATAAAAAATACCTTTTCTTCTGCTGGAGAATAATGGAGCCAGTTCTATATAGCAAAAGAATTCAATCAGCAGAACATAATAGCAGA